TTTGAAAAAAAAAATAAGGGGGGGTTTCAAAAAAAGGATTATTTCGTTCCTGATAGTCATTTTTGAATCTGTGGATAGGAGTATACTCTGAATCGGAATCGTGGGTAGTACTGCTTGATCATTTCTACTAACTTAAAGCCCCAATTACTATTCTTTTTATGTTATGTAAAAATTCCTTTTGGATAATTTACATAAAAAATCTCCATTACTAATCCTTTATGTATTTTGGTGTTCCTAACCATCCACTGATTTTTGCTCAATCACCCGTTATGGTAATACATAGAAACGATAGTGAAAACTCTATGTGGTTGATCTTTTGAGTTGAACCCGCTTCAAGCCAGGATGACTAATCAACCAATCTTGGGGTAAAAGTCTTGCTTCTATTTACTTTTTTTTTTATTCTTGTACGTAGGAAATGAGACTCAATCTTTTTACTGCTAATTTCTAAGCTGTTTTCTTTCACTCATACAACTATCTGATTTAGGTCATCAAACTGAATGATGAATAAAAAAAGGAGATATCTATTCAATTTCTTTTCGAAAAAGAAAGGAATAAAGAAAAGTTTCTGTTTTAACGAATCGCACGTAGAGATATTGATAACACACAAAGGGTTAATGGTATTTCATAACTAATCGATTGAGCAGCGGCTCGTAGACCACCTAAAAAAGAATATTTATTATTTGATCCATATCCTGACATAAGGAGTCCAATAGGAGCAATACTGGAAATGGCAATCCATAAAAAAACACCGATATTGAGATCAGATAAAACAAGGTGATAACTAAAAGGAATTACTGAATAACTTAGTAAAATTGATATAACTGCTATGGATGGTCCTATACTGAATAAACGAGTATCTCCTCTAGATGGAAAAAGATTCTCTTTGAAAATAAGTTTTGTCCCATCTGCTAAAGCTTGAAGAATTCCCCAAGGACCGGCGTATTCGGGACCAATACGTTGTTGTATTCCTGCAGATATTTCTCTTTCTAACCACACAATTACGAGTACACCTATTGTGATTCCCAATACAAGAGTCAAAATAGGGAAAAACATCCCTATGATTCCATAGACTTCTTTTAAAGATTCCAATCTAGAAAAAGAATTTATATCTTGTACTTCTGTTGTATCAATTATCATTTTAACGATCAACTTCTCCCATAATGATATCTATGCTACCTAGTATTGTCATAATATCGGCCAATTTCATTCTTTTAACTAACTGAGGAAGAATTTGCAAATTGATAAAACCGGGTGGACGAATTTTCCACCTCCAAGGAAAACCACTCTGATCTCCTATTAAAAAAATTCCCAATTCTCCCTTTGGGGCTTCAACTCTTACATAAAGTTCTTGCTTCGGTAATTCAAAAGTAGGAGAAGGTTTTTTACTAATGAATCGATATTCAAAATCATTCCATTCTGGATCCCTTTCTCTAGCAAAGAATCGGGTTTCTAAATTCTCATAGGGTCCCCCTGGAATTCCTTCCAGAGCCTGTTGAATAATTTTTATCGATTCCCTCATTTCAGCGATTCGGACTAAATAGCGAGCTAATGAATCTCCTTCTTTTTGCCAATGGATTTCCCAATCCAATTCGTCGTAACATTCATAATGATCAACTTTACGAAGATCCCATTGGATTCCGGAAGCTCGTAGCATTGGTCCCGATAAACCCCAATTTATTGCTTCTTCTGGACCAATAATGCCTACCCCCTCAACTCGTTCTAAAAAAATAGGATTTCGCATAATAAGTTTTTGATATTCAGAAACCGCTGTTAAAAAATAATCACAGAAATCCAAACATTTATCTATCCATCCATAAGGTAGATCTGCCGCTACTCCTCCGATACGAAAATAATTATGCATCATTCTCATACCGGTGGAAGCTTCGAATAAATCATATACTAATTCTCTTTCTCTGAAAATATAGAAAAAAGGAGTCTGTGCACCAATATCTGCCATAAAGGGGCCAAGCCATAACAGATGAGAAGCTATACGACTCAACTCTAACATAATTACTCTGATATAACTGGCTCTCTTAGGTACTTGAATGTTTCCCAACTGTTCTGGTCCATTTACGGTTATTGCTTCTGTGAACATAGTAGCTAAATAATCCCAACGTGTTACATAAGGCAGATATTGTATAACTGTTCGATTTTCCGCAATTTTTTCCATTCCTCTGTGTAAATAACCCAATATTGGTTCACAATCAATAACATCTTCGCCATCTAGAGTAAGGATGAGCCGAAGAACACCATGCATTGATGGGTGGTGAGGTCCCATATTGACTATCATGAGGTCTTTTCTTGTAGTTGTTACATTCATAGGTTATTCCTCGATTCATTCTTTCATGAATTGCTGAAAATGAAAAGAAGTTCATTAAAATTCAAGATCTAATAAAAAAATCAAATAATTCAAATTCCTTTTTCAATTAACGAGTTTTTGATTCCCGAATATCCAGCTGACTAATTAATTCTTTATAACGTACTCTATTTTTCTTTGACAAATAAGAGAGCAGTCGTTGGCGTTTTCCCAGGATTTTACGTAGACCTCTCTGAGATAAATAGTCTTTTCTGTGCAATTCCAAATGTGAAGTCAGTCTTCGTATCTTATTGGTGAAATGAAATACTTGAAATTCAACGGACCCCCTGTTTTCTTCTTTTTCTTCTTGTGAAATAACTGAAATGAATGAATTTTTTACCATAAAACGGATTTTCTATCCTCTTTTTTTTTAATGGATTTTACTGATCAGTAAAAATAATGCTAGTCATTTTAATTTGGTATACACAATAATCTTAATTTCTTTATGAACTCCTAATTTTATCAAATAAAATTAATCAATCCAATTTTCTTTTCAATTTTATTCGTATAGGAATATGAAAATTTGTATAGGAATAGGAAAGGATGATATATTTCTACATTTAGAAAAGATACAAGATTTTGGATCTAATCTAATAATAAAATAAAAAATAAGAAGATTCCGTTAATCATTTATAGATCTATTGGATATTGATACATGCATTGAATTCGTAGTCATGTATCAGACTGGAAGGTAAGACAATACATGGGTGCAACTATTTGTTTCATATACCATACATATATGGTACAGAATATATATGAAAAACGCATCATTAACAAATTTGCAATCGTGGATACATATTTATCCTTATCATACTGAAGCGGCTCCCATTATTGGTATCAAACCAATATCGATTCATACAAGATAAATCTTCTAATCGAGAATTAGGCCAAAGAACGAACTTTAATTTAATTAGTTTCTTTTTATCAAAATGTTTTCTTTTATTCAAAACAAAGTTTTTTACGTTGTTGCAAAATACTGGATTTTTATGAATACCATCTCTCTTCCGTGAATTGAAACAAATTAGAATTCTTAATTCTTTACGTCCTTTAGTGGATAAAACTTTTTCGGGAACAAAGAACAAATCATAATGATTTTTGTATCTATTTTCAGCCATTCTTTGATGTCTTTCAATGGATTTATCAAAATTAATCTTAGCAATATAGCTTTTTTCTCGGTATCTTTGATTAATTTGGGGCTTACTCTTATGAACCAATGAAATATTTAGACTTTGGTACATAATAAATTGTCCGTCATTTTTTATAGACAAACGAACTGGTTCGATAATTAATATACTCTTTTTCATTAATTCTGTAAGAGTTAAATCCTTTTGAATCATCAGAATATCTAAACTCATTTCTCCCCTTTGAATAGAGGATATAGCAATTTCTCTTGGATTTATCAGTCTAAGTAGGAGACAATATACTTTGATATTATTGATCATTCTTTGATTTAAAGAATCATCCCATCTCAATTGAAAACGTAAATACCTTTTTAGGAAGAAATCAAGTTCTGCTTCCGTGTTGCTCTTATATTGCTTTTTCTTTATACGTTTTTTCATATCTGAGCTTGCATAATCTTCTTCAATAGCTTTTTCTTGGTTTGAGAGAAGTGATCCAAGGTTCGCTTGATTTTGTGCATCTGATTCAAGATTATCTCGACTTGCGGATTCTTTTTCTTCTTGATTTCGATTCTCTAATTCAATCGATTTTTTTTCATTCGAAAATAGAAAAAGATTCCTTTTGTTCTTTCTAGTGATGTTTTTATTTTCACTACCATTTTCATTAAAATTTAAAAGAAGTAGTTGGATTGGTATGATCCACGGTCTCATAATATATGTATTATAAAGCAGCACAAATTCTGGAAAGAACCAAAGTTTCAGATTCGATATGGGACGACTTAGTATTTCTTCATTCATTCCGATCCAATCAAAAAGGTCTTTTTTTTTGTTGGATGCCGTAATTCCTCTATTTTGGGAAATTTTAAGATAAAAAAGACCTTTTTGATCCATTTTATCAATTATTTGATAATTATTAATCCCAGTCTTAGTATTTTTATTACCATTGGTATCGATATCGATCCAGGACTCAATATCGACTTTATTTCGAAGACAAAAATCGAAAATTCTCCAATCAAAATATTTTCTATCTGTAAATTTATCCAGATTCATAATAGCATCATCTTCTAAATTAATAGGAATAATACCTCCTGTCATATCAACGAATTTACCCTTTTTATATATCTTATTGTAATTATAACAAATCTCTTGTTTATTATTTAAACGTAATGGTGATACAGAAATATGTGAATCCTTCTTATTTTCATAATTAATCGATTTATATGAAAAAAGGTCATATTTATAGTATTGTTGAAAGTTATATTTTGAATTTGATTCAAAATCATTTAATTTTTTGTAATTAATTAATATTAATCGATCTTTTTCATCTGAATGCTTTTTGTTTAAATCTTTATTTTGCACTATACGGGTTTGATTGAATCTATTTCGCCATTTGTGTGGTACTAATCGATACCATCTAATCGGAGATAAATCATATTGATAATGAACCCTTAACCAGTTTTTCCATTGAATCATTCCCGAATTCCAAATATTTTTATGTTTTAATTCAGAATGAAAAATTCCTTGTGTTTCAAAATAATCCTTTATTTTATTCTTAAGAAAAAGAGATGTTCCGTGATATTGATATTGAAGGACATATCTTAACTTATACAAGTTACGAATTTGCGTTTGATAGAATTGGTAAAATACATATGCTTGTGAGAATGAGGATAAAAAAATCTTTGATTTTTTATTACTAATATCCGAAATTGATTTTTTTATAGTCCAAATAAAACGAATTGTATTTTTATTTCTTTTATCAATTTTTTCTTTATTTCTTTCATTATTGTAAATGTATTTATCAATCATTTTTTTTGAATTATCAAAAAAAAGTTGTGTAGTGATCCTCGGAATATTAATGATACAGAGAAGGATATCTATGTATATCCTTTCAATTAAAAATTTGAAAAAAGAATATGATTTGTGGATTAATCGAACATTTCTTCTTTTGAATTTCTTTAATTTCTGCCAAATATTTTTTATTGATGCTAATAGTTTAGTAGGATAACTTCTTTTATTATAACTAATATTTATATTGATTTCCGGAGTTAAAAATCCTTTCTTCTTATCTTTTGTAATTTTTTCTATTTGATTCCTGATTGTGCTGGTTCTATCATCCAGATCTTTCATTTTTTTTTCTGTCAAATTCATAAATAGAATTTGAATGGACGATTCATTAATCATCCCATTACTGATTATCCCATCTTTTTCTTTTTTAGTTTCACTCAATTCATATATTTCTCTTAATCCAAATAATTGAATTGGGTTTCTTTTTGAAAGTTCTTTTATTATTCCTTTTAAAAATAGAATGTTTTTCATGACCCATTTTTTTCTTTCTTTTGAAAGGTTTAAAAAAAAATGGATTCTTTCTTTTAAAACCTGTATAACTAAAAAAGAATTCTTTTGCAATTTGATAATTTTTTTTCTGAGTTCTTTAAAAATAGGTTCAAAAAATGAACGTTGTTTTCTGGGAGAACCAAAAGGAAGTTCAGTTTCCATTCCCCAAACTGTTAAAAAACAAAAATCGTTTTTTTGCCCTTTATTTCTCAGCGGATCTTTCTGGGGGGGTGACACCTTAGATCTGTGCCAAGGTTTAAGGCAAAAAGGAAATAGGATCTTTATCTGAATACCGTCTGTCAACCAATTTTTTGGAAATTCGGTTTCTGATAATTGAACACCATTATAGGTGCATTTAACATGCATTTCTCTATTCCAATCTTTTAAGTCCTCGAACCACTCGGGAAATTGAAATAATAACATACGGGCTATATTTTTAGCTATTATCACTGAAGGGAATAGAATATATTTTCTAAGAAAAGATTGGGTTACTAATAGGGATCCTCTTATTACTTGAGCAAATAAAATGCTATCCCAGGCTTCCGCTATTTCTATTCGTGCTTTCTCTTCTCTTTTGTATTCTTCTCTTTTTTCTTCCTCTTTTTTTTTCTCACTTTCTTTTGTCTTTTCCTCCGTATAATCCGAAATTCTTAATTCTGTTGTTTTTTTATACATCCAGTTTTTCAAAATGAATTTTATCATCCCGGAGATATCAAAAGAAAAAAGGGGTTTGTCTATTCTGTCCAAAAAAAGAGTAGAATGCACATTTGCTTGAAACAATTCACAAGTAACTGTTTTACGTCTTTGAGCACGCATAGAGCCTTTGATTATGTCTCGACGAAAATCCGATTGTTGTGAATAACGTATCAAAGCCACTTCGTCGGCTTGATCAGGATTATTAGTATTTTTGCTATTAGCATCAGTATTTTGATGGTTATCAGTAAAAATCACTACACGTTTGGCTTTTCTGGAACGAATCTGATGATCCTCTGTCACGTTTTCTTCGTTTTCTCCCTCCTGTTGTTCCAAATCGTTGATTAATTTGTATGACCACGGAGGAACTTTTTTACTTATTTCTTTTATTCCAATAGATTTTTTTTTAATTCTTTTAGTCTTGGGTTCAGTTATAACTGCGTTGAAGAAAATTTTCAAAATTTTTATTTGATCTTCTGAATTAATTCTTCCTTCTTCAGTTTCTGGAAATGGAAATAAATAAAGTTTTTTTTCTGTTGATAATGAATTTCTATCAAATGCATCTATTTGTTTTTCCAAGTTTTCCTGATCAGTATTAAAAAGTATAACATGAATCTTATTTATCCAACCTGTCTCGATGTAATTTTTTATAGAAATTTTATTTAGGATTGGGGATGAAAAAAAAAATTTGACCCTTCCACGACAGGGCCCTTTCAAAAAAGGATCATATATTTTAGGCAAGTATTCTTTTTTATTTTCATCATTACACAATCTAGTTCTTTTTTTGAGTACATCTAGAGTAATGGATCCTTTATTTCGAGTTTCCATTCGATTTCTAAATTCTTTGCTCAAGTTGTTCTTTTTTTGTTCATTGGTATAAATCCAATGATCATACAATTCATCAGAGGATAGTTTTTCTCTTGTCAACAAAGAAATTTTTTTTTGTATCATTTCCAAGAAAGTTGACAAACTGGGGGGGTACGCAAAAGATATTCTTTC